GAACTATTATACAATGAGGGAGATAGAAAAAGAGAGAGATGGTAGAAAAGGGGGAGAGATGGGGGAAGAAGATAGGAAGGGGAATAAGGGGGCTCTTTAGGCAGGAGACGGGGGAATTCCTTAAGTTAAGAAAGAAAAAAGAATAAGAACACGGATACATAACATAAAAAAAAGAATAAATAAGACGATATTCGCCCTCCCCCTACATATTTAATTTCTTCTCCTATACAAAAACCAGCAAGACCTACTCCATTGGTAATTCCATCAATGACACCCTTATCGAAAAACTGCGTTAGTTCAGTTAATCCTCTTATACCCAGGGTAAAGACCCTAGTATAGAAAATATCTATATAACCACGATTATATGACCAACTGTATATCTTTTTTTTTACTTGATCCGAAAAAAACTTTTTCGGACCCTCTTTTACAAGAGAATTTATTAAATCCAAATTCTGAAAAAAGGAATAAGCGGATCCATAGAAGATATATGCTATGGATAGACCAAACATAGCTAGACTTACAGAAGAAATTGCATTAGTGATAAATTCATATGAATTTATGGAAGAATTAGAACTTTCCTGGAAAAAGTTTATTGAGGGAGTTAACCACTTTGATAATATGGTTAACTCCGCTATTCCATTATCCATTACTCCATTATCAAAATGGATTCCTATGGATCCAATGAACAAAGTAAAAAGCAGTAATATAAAAAGAGGGAATAGCATAGTATTTCCCGTTTCATGAGGATAGACAAAAGTGTTTTTAGCCCCAAAGGAAGTACTAAAGGACCCTATCCTATTTCTTGTATTACCATGAATTTTGGATCTATTTTGTGAAAAAAAAGAAACTCCACTCTTCGTTGTTGATAAAATGAAATCTCTATTCACTCCTTTGGGTATCCTTTTTCCCCATAAGGATATTGAATACAACGAACCCTCTTTAGTGCTACTGTAATTTTGAAAATGAACACGCAGATACCCATCAAAAGTAAGTAAATATATCCGAAACATATAAAACGCAGTTAATCCTGCAGTAAAAGAGGCTATTATTCCAAAAAAGGGTGAATACAACCAACTATTACTAAGGATTTCATCTTTGGACCAGAAGCAAGCAAGAGGTGGAATACCACAAAGAGAAAGCGTACCCCATAAAAAAGTAGTTCTTGTAATTGGAACGTATTTTCTTAAACCACCCATAAGAACCATATTCTGACTTTTATCTGGTGAATATCCAACAAGAGGTTCCATTGAATGAATAATGGATCCGGATCCCAAGAACAATAAAGCTTTCGAATAAGCATGAGTGATCAAATGGAATAAAGCAGCTTGATAAGAACCTATACCTAGAGCTAACATCATATAACCCAATTGAGACATTGTAGAATAGGCTAAGCTTCTTTTAATATCTCTCTGAGCAAGAGCTAAAGTAGCTCCTAAGAAGAGTGTTATTGTACCTACTAAAGAAATGAAACTCATTATTAAAGGTAGGGATATGAAAAGAGGAAGAAGTCGAGCTAGAAGAAAAATCCCCGCAGCAACCATAGTTGCTGCGTGTATAAGAGCCGAAATGGGAGTGGGTCCTTCCATAGCATCGGGTAACCATACGTGAAGAGGGAATTGTGCAGATTTCGCAACTGCACCAAGGAATAATAAAAAAGCACACAAAGTAGTAAGTAAGGAATTAATCCCATTATTAGGAATCCAGTTATTAGCTATTTTGAACAAATCCCTAAACTCTAAACTACCTGTTATCCAAAAAAAACCTAAAATTCCTAATAACAGACCAAAATCCCCTACACGATTAGTTACAAAAGCTTTTTGACAAGCACTCGCTGCAATTGGCCGTGTAAACCAAAAGCCTATCAATAAATAGGAACACATTCCCACAAGTTCCCAAAAAAAATAAATTTGTATCAAATTGGAACTAGTAACCAATCCCAACATGGAAGTATTGAAAAAACTTATATAAACAAAAAATCTCAAATATCCTTCATCGTGAGACATATAATCGTCACTATAAATAAGAACGAGGATTCCTACAGTAGTAATTAGTATTAACATAATAGAAGTAAGCGGGTCGATCAAGTATCCAAATTCTAAGGAAAAATCATTATTGACGGTCCAAGACCATAGATATTGATAGATAGAACTTCCATTTATTTGTTGAATAGATAGGTGAACTGAGAATACCATAGCTATACTTAAGAGTAAAACACAAGGAAAAGCCCATATGCGACGAAGATTTTTTGTTGCTGTCGGAATAAGAATAAGTCCAAACCCCATTGACATAATAACTGGAAGTGGGAGAAGAGGGATTACCCATGCATATTGATATGTATGTTCCATAAGAAAAGAAATTGCAATTTTTACTTGAAATTTTTCTATAAAATAAAATTGTTTCCGATTCACCAAACCAATTCTTATCTCTTTCTGAAGGAATTCCAAAAAATAAGAATAAGACAAAATACTGGAATTCTTCATTTTTCCAAATTTCTCTCATTGAAATAATCAAAAATGAAGAATGGGTTTACTTGGTTAAATTCAAAAAGTTAATTAAATAACTTTGTTACCTAGTTATTACCTAAAGAAGGATATTTGTTAAAATACAAAAAAGGATTGAATCATTTTACTTTCTATTCATTTTTGTATTTCTTTCTATTAAAATGAAGATGAAGCAGCTCTCATGTTTCGTAACTGATTGATTGAATTCCAATGAAAACCTATGTTTATAGGAAATTATCGAATATTCCTTACTTCATATAGAACTGAAATCCTAATGACTAGAATTACCTAAGTTTTAGAATGTCTTATTTAAGAGACTAAGTATTTTTTTTGTTTTGATTGGAATTCCATTATGGAATACCATTCTGAACTTAATTAACTATTTGAATTTTCCCTTCCTTTTATCCCCCCATCTTATATGGGGGATAGGCCGTAGATCTATATATGGAGTATACTTAATATATAAATTGATTTAATTTAAATAGAAAACCTTTGTATATATTCTATATTATTAAAACAAAGTATAAAATATATATGAAAAATATGCTAAAAAATTCTTGTCTTATCCGCATTAGAGAAAATCAAGTAAAAAAGAATTCAGAATTTCAGTTCAGTATCTAAGTATAAATACTAAGAAAAAGTATAAATACTAAGAAAAAACAGAAAGAAGGATTGATTTGCGGCAATAGATGTCTTTCACATACAACTAGAAAAAAAGTAATCTCCTTTTTGAATGGCAGTTCCAAAAAAACGTACTTCGATGTCAAAAAAGCGTATTCGTAAAAATCTTTGGAAGAAAAAGACTTATTTTTCCATAGTACAATCTTATTCTTTAGCAAAATCAAGATCATTTTCCAGCGGTAGCGAGCATCCAAAACCAAAGGGTTTTTCTGGGCAACAAACAAACAAATAATCTGGTTTTGGAATAATCTGAATTGACCTATCCCAAAGAAATTCCAATTATTTAAAATGAATAATTCGGATTAATTAATGAATGTACTTTTATGTGTCGAATTCCTCGGTACAATATTCTTAGAACTAACCCCTCTGATATATAGAACAAAAGTTTTTGGTATACTGTGTCCTAAGTATTCTTTTCCTATCAACGAACTTTTCATAATAGAATCCTCATATTTTATTATGAGGATTCTATTATGAAAAGTAGAGTATTCTTGCAATAGGACTTACAACTTCTACCTATCTTATCAAAAATCCACAAAAAAATAGGTTTAGGCTTGGTAAATCATATTAATAAGAGCATAAAGGCTTTCATTCTAGAAATTTTGCTAAAATCCAAAATTCTTTGTATTTAATGATGAAATTATAGAAATTCTAATGGATAGATTGAAAGATTTTTTTTTATTTCAATGAGAAACTAATTAGAAAAAAATGAGTTCTATATTGCAACTGAGAAAAAACAGTTCCAACTCTTTCAAGCTTTGTTTCTATTGGGCAAAGCAAGAGTTTATTGTTAAAAAAATCCCCAATGATACTACCAAACGAAGTCCATTTTAATGAAGATTCTAATGTTCCTAAATTCTATGGACTCTCCCAATCTCGACGATTTGCGAGAAAATAACTATTATTCTTTTAACTTCCCTATTATTTAAAGTTAGCCGCCATGGTGAAATTGGTAGACACGCTGCTCTTAGGAAGCAGTGCTCAAGCATCTCGGTTCGAGTCCGAGTGGCGGCATTCTCGAAAAAGAATACAATAGATTAGAAAATGGATTCAATTCGAAATTTCCAATTTTGTAATGGGACCTTCTCCTTATGCTATTTGCAACTTTAGAACATATACTAACTCATATCTCTTTCTCAACCATTTCAATTGTGATTACAATTCATTTGATAACCTTATTAGTTCGTGAACTTGGGGGATTACGTGATTCGTCAGAAAAAGGAATGATAGCTACTTTTTTCTCTATAACAGGATTCTTAGTTTCTCGTTGGGCTTCTTCGGGACATTTTCCATTAAGTAATTTATATGAGTCATTGATCTTCCTTTCATGGGCTCTGTATATTCTTCATACGATTCCTAAGATACAGAACTCTAAAAATGATTTAAGCACAATAACTACGCCAAGTACTATTTTAACGCAAGGCTTTGCCACGTCGGGTCTTTTAACTGAAATGCATCAATCCACAATACTAGTACCTGCTCTACAATCTCAGTGGTTAATGATGCATGTCAGTATGATGTTACTAAGCTATGCAACTCTTTTGTGCGGATCCTTATTATCCGCCGCTCTTCTAATCATTAAATTTCGAAAGAATTTCAATTTCTTTTTAGAAAAGAAAAAAAATGTTTTAAATAAAACATTTTTCTTTAGTGAGTTTAGTGAGATTGAATATTTCTATGTAAAAAGAAGTGCTTTAAAAAACACCTCTTTTCCTTCATTTCCAAATTATTACAAATATCAATTAATTGAGCGTTTGGATTCTTGGAGTTATCGTGTCATTAGCCTAGGGTTTACCCTTTTAACCATAGGTATTCTTTGTGGAGCAGTATGGGCTAATGAGGCGTGGGGATCCTATTGGAATTGGGATCCTAAGGAAACTTGGGCATTTATTACTTGGACCATATTCGCAATTTATTTACATAGTAGAACAAATCCAAATTGGAAGGGTACGAATTCCGCACTTGTAGCTTCGATAGGATTTCTTATAATTTGGATCTGCTATTTTGGTATCAATCTATTAGGAATAGGTTTACATAGTTATGGTGCATTTACATTACCATCTAAATGATTACATAACATAAAACCTTCGTGAAATGAAAGTTTTTCCATTTTTGTTTGATTTGAGAACCCTTGAACGCCTTCTCAAAGGGTTCTCAAAAATTCGAGATAGATCTAATTAGACTTTTTTACTTTTTTCTGAATTATTTGGTTTTTCCACTATGGAATATAGAGCGGACTAGTAAAAAAAAATTATTTAGGATAATAATTGGATAAGAGAGCCTCTACCTTGTCAACCGATAGCGAGAGAACAAAATCTGGATAAATACCAATTCCTATTACTGGTAAAAAGATACAGATTAAAAGAAAGAGTTCTCGTGGTCCAGAATCCACCAAATTTGCGTTTGGAACATGAAATAGCTTGTATCCATAGAACATCTGGCGTAACATAGATAATAAAAAAATAGGAGTTAATATCATTCCAATTGCCATTACAAAAGTAATTAGCATTTTTGGTATTAACAGAAATTTTGGACTAGTAATTAGTCCAAAAAATACTACTAATTCTGCAACAAAACCGCTCATTCCTGGTAAGGCAAGAGAAGCCATTGAAAAGCTACTAAACATGGTAAAAATTTTCGGCATTGGGATAGATATCCCCCCCAGTTCTTCGAGATAAACAAGACGCATTCTATCACAAGCCGTTCCCGCCAAGAAAAAAAGTGTAGCACCAATAAATCCATGGGATAGTATTTGTAAAATAGCTCCATTGAGTCCAATGTTGGTTATGGAACCAATTCCTATAATTATGAAACCCATGTGAGATACGGAGGAGTAGGCTATTCTTTTTTTGAAATTTCGTTGACCAAGAGAAGTTGAAGCTGCATAGATTATTTGCATCGCTCCTATTATTACCAACCAGGGGGAAAATAGATAATGAGCATGAGGTAACAATTCCATATTGATCCGAATCAATCCGTATGCTCCCATCTTTAATAGGATTCCCGCTAAAAGCATACATGTACTGTAATGCGCTTCCCCATGGGTATCTGGTAACCACGTATGTAGGGGTATAATCGGCAATTTGACAGCATAAGCAATAAGGAAGCCAAAATAAAATAGTATTTCCAATGTTGCAGGGTATGATCGATTAATTAATCTTTCCAAATCTAATCTTGGTTCGTTGGAACCATATAAGCCCATACCTAGAACTCCGATTAAGAAAAAAATGGAACCGCCTGCAGTATACAAAATAAATTTTGTAGCTGAATACAGACGCCTCTTTCCCCCCCACATGGATAAAAGTAAGTAAACAGGAATTAATTCTAACTCCCACATGATAAAAAAAAGTAAAAGGTCTCGCGAAGAAAATAATCCTATTTGACCACTATACATTGCTAGCATCAGGAAATAGAATAATCGCGAATTCCGGGTAACTGGCCAAGCTGCTAAAGTAGCTAAAGTAGTGATAAATCCTGTCAATAAAATAGATCCTAATGAAAGTCCATCGATTCCCAATCTCCAGTGGAAATCAAAGACATCTATCCATTTAGAATCCTCCTTTAATTGGATTAAGGGATCCTCCAATTGGAAATGATAACAGAATGCATAAGTCATTAGAAGGAATTCTAATAAACAAATAGATATAGTATACCACCTAACGATTTTGTTTCCCCTATGAGGTAAAAAGAAAATTAATGAACCTGCAAATATCGGCAAAACAACAAGTATTGTTAACCAAGGAAAATAACTCATGATAAAGTGATAAAGAGAAGATACGTTTTGACCAGAAAAGCCCGTGCTCGAAATAAGCGAGCACAGGCTTCCTCGGTAAAGAGGAATCAGACGATTCAAGTGGAGTTTTTTGTAACGTATCAATAAGATAGAGCCATGCTGCGGGTTGTTTCAGGCCCTAAATAAACGCGGACACTTAAAAAATCTGTTGGGCAGGCAGATTCACATCTCTTACAACCCACACAATCTTCGGTTCTCGGCGCGGAAGCAATTTGCTTGGCTTTACACCCATCCCAGGGTATCATTTCTAATACATCTGTTGGACAAGCTCGTACACATTGAGTGCATCCTATACATGTATCATAAATTTTTACGGAATGTGACATTGGATCTATAAATTTTCCTTTTCAACATAAAAATTTTCGATCTGGTAAAAATGAAATTAGTACTATATGAGTCATATGTATTGTAGACACCAGACGAAGCAATGGTTTATCCAAACTTCAACAAATAAATAAATAAAAAATAAATAAATAAAATAATGCAATATATTTCTTAATCCGTTTGTGAGAAAGCGTGAAAAGAGCCAAGAGACTTGAATTTTTGGCTTCAACAATCATAATTATACGAATTGTACATACGAATTCGAATTAGCCAATTTATTGGCTATCGTCTTTTCAATATAAATTATTGCAATATTCAAATTGCAATATCAATGAATTGCAAAAATTCAATAAGTAAAAAAGAATACTATGTAATAACCTAATCAAAAAATAGATATTATAAAATAATAAAATAATAAGAAAATAGAAGAAAATAGTATTAGATTTCTATTCATCTTAATATTTGATATTATTATTATATGTGCGCCTTTGTTTAGAGGATTTTATGTCTAATTATTCAAAAAATTAGATTGATTGATACGAGTTGATTTCTTGTTACGATGGATGGAAGAAAGAATGGATAGTCCAATAGCTGCTTCAGCAGCCGCAAGGGCTATAACAAAAATTGCGAAAATGTCTCCTTTTAATTGGCGACTATCAAATAGATCAGAAAATGTTACGAGATTTAGATTAATTGAATTCAGTATAAGTTCAAGACATATTAGAGCTCTAACCATGTTTCGGCTTGTGATCAATCCATAGATACCAATCGAAAATAAATAGACACTAAAAAAAAGTACATGCTCAAACATCATTAACTAACTCCTTATCAATCTCGATTCATTTCAATATGAGGACAAGAATTGAACCGATTCCATTAATTAGAATAGAACAGTTACACAACAAAAGAGAAAAGAAGGTATTTGTTGGCAGTAGATGGGTTTTACTAAATCAAAATTGTGATTCTTTAGTTATTTATTTTAGATTTGAAATTCTAAGAATTTTGACTAATTCTAAGTATTTCTTATTGCCGAGCCATAGTAATTGCACCTATTAAAGAAACTAGAAGAATTATGGAAATGAGTTCAAACGGAAGATAAAAATCAGTTGCTAAATGAATCCCAATTTGTTGAACGTTATTTATGAGACCCTGTTCTACTATTTGGTTTGATCTTGTAGTCCAAAGAATTCCATACCATGACGTATCTGGGATAGTAGTCATTAGTGAAAAAAGAATAGTTATACAAACGAGTGAAGTGAACCCATCTCCAATAGTCCAATAATTCTTATTTTTAGACCATTCTGAGCCATTTACGAACATTACGGCAAATATGATCAAAACATTTATAGCTCCCACATAAATAAGAAGTTGTGCGACAGCTACAAAGTAGGAATTCAATAAAATATAGAATAAGGATATACAAACAAGAACTAATCCCAGCGAAAAGGCAGAATAAATTGGGTTGGTAAGTAATACTACTCCTAGACCTCCTAGTAGAAGAACAAATCCCCCAAATAGCACAAGAATCTCATGTATTGGTCCAGGTAAATCCATTATGGATAAGAAGAAATTAATAGTATAAAATTTTTCATGAACTGACTAAAACTAAAAGATTCAAGGAAGGAAAAAGGGATTAGGATATTTTTTTGTATATAAGTTGTATAGTTAGAAATGACATCACGAAAATCTACTCTCATTTTAAATCAGGAATAATTTGCAATAAGCAGTAGTTATTCGTTTTTCTTTATAGTTAATAAAAAACTATTGGATTTTTCTAACAAAAAAGATAAATCCTAGTAACTAATAATTAGTAACCGTTCTTGAATTCCAAGATTTTTCTTCGTCTATTTTACTTTGAGTCGAATTCCTAATTGTTTGAATTGTGTAATCTCCCATTATGGAGATTGGTAACCGACTCAAAGCAATTTGATTGTAATTCAATTCATGACGATCATAAGTAGAAAGTTCATATTCTTCAGTCATTGATAAACAGCTTGTCGGACAGTACTCAACACAATTACCACAAAATATACAAACTCCGAAATCAATACTATAATTAAGCAATTGTTTCCTTTTAATATCCTTTTCAAATCTCCAATCCACAAGGGGTAGATCTATCGGGCATACGCGAACACATACTTCACAAGCAATACATTTATCAAATTCAAAGTGGATTCGCCCCCGGAAACGCTCCGATGTAATTGATTTTTCATAAGGGTAGTGAATCGTTATAGGTAAACGATTTGTGTGGGATAAGGTAATTATGAAACTTTGACCAATGTACCTTGCAGCGCGTATTGTTTGTTGACCATAACTCATGAACCCAGTTACCATAGGGAACATATTCTAAATATCTATGAAAAAGATATGTTTCTTTCTCTTGTTTGAGAGAACTTTTGTGTTGAAAATATTCTTACTGTTATTGTATTATCTTATTTATAGTGAAACAAGTTGGGAAGAAGTTGTTAATAAGAGATTGCCCAGGGAAATAGGTAAAAGAAATTTCCATCCAAGATTTAATAACTGATCCATTCTCATCCTGGGTAAAGTCCATCTTATTGTGATAGAAATGAAGAGAAATAAATAAGCTTTAGTTAATGTAATAAAGATACCCATTGTCATTTCCAAAATTCCAACCATTTTATTCATTTGGAAAAATTCAAAAAAGGATATATAGGGAATAGAGAAATTCCACCCGCCTAAGTAGAGAACTGTTACAAATAAAGAGGAAACTAATAAATTTAGGTAAGAAACAAGATAAAATAAACCATATTTGATACCGGAATATTCGGTTTGATAACCTGCTACTAATTCTTCCTCTGCTTCTGGTAAATCAAAGGGTAATCTTTCACATTCTGCCAAAGAAGAAATTAGAAAAACCAGAAAACCTATAGGCTGACGCCAAAGATTCCATCCAAAAAAACCATATTTTGACTGTGCTTCAACTATATCAACTGTACTTGAACTGTTAGATAATCATAGTCGATGATAACATCACAGTTCCCACCGCTATTCCAAAACCGTACATGAAACCTTAGCTTCATACGGCTTCTCTATGATCAGAAAAAAGGAAAGGGTTGTTTCGTTTCGGTATTATCCCCCTGGGCATAGATAGAATTAGGTAAGATAAAATCGATTGGAAAGTCCTAAATTAGACCAAAGGAATTCCGTCTGCTAGAATAAGAAAAAGCGCTTCCGAATTGATCTCGTCCTTTATAATATAATGAAAATTTTTCTTTGTTCAGTAATAACTTAATCTTGGAATAAAACACTCGTTATAGCAATTAATAAATGAAAAGAATTAGGCATTAATTCATGAGGAATTCTGTATTAATATGAATAGAGGAAGGAAAAAATAAATAAATATCTTTTTTTTGTATTGCATTCCATATCTTTTGTCCTATTCTTCTTTCCCCGGGGAAGGGTACTTAAAAAGAAAAAAGGAATAAAGGATTAATTCGTTCTTGATAGCCATTTCTTTAACAAGTGAAAGGGAACATACTCTGGATCGGAATCCGAAGAAAGTACTACTTGATCATTTCCACCAATTTCAAGTCCTTATTATGATTCCTTTTATGAGGAAAAATCTCTAATGTCTTAGATTCCCTCATTACTAATCCTTTATGTACTTTAGTGTTCCTAACCCCTCACTAATTTTTGATGGATTCCCCTTATGATTATAAGTTATAGTAATAACTCGGAATATTCTAGTAATGGAATTCCATATCGCGAATCCTTTATTCTTGCCCGCTTCAAGATATGATGACTAATCAAAAAATCTCAACCTTGGGGTAAAGAGTTTACACTACTTATGTTTACTTCAACTTTTTTCTTGTACGTAGGAAATGAGATTTTTTCTTTTTACTACAAATTAATAAGTTGTTTTGTTTCACTCATATAGCTATCTAGTTTAACTTACCAACCCGAGAATAAGAAAAGGAAGATAAATATTCAATGGATTTTGGAGGAAAAAGATCCTATTTTAACGAATCACACGTAGAGATATTGCTAGCACACAAAAAGTTAATGGTATTTCATAACTAATAGATTGAGCAGCAGCTCGTAGACCGCCTGAAAAAGAATATTTATTATTTGAGCTATATCCTGCCATAAGAAGACCAATAGGAGCAATACTTGAAATGGCAATCCATAAAAAAACACCAATACTAAGATCGGCTAAAACAAAACGATATCCCAAAGGGATAACTAAAAAACTTAATAAAATTGATATGACTGCTATAGAAGGTCCAATGCTAAATAAAGGAATATCTCCTCGGGATGGCAGGATATCCTCCTTAAAAAGTAGCTTAGTTCCATCGGCTATAGCTTGAAGCAGTCCCAGGGGGCCAGCATATTCAGGACCAATACGTTGTTGTATCGATGCGGATATTTCTCTTTCTAACCACACAATTACGAGTACTTCTATTGTGATTCCCAGTAGGAGGGTCAAAATGGGTAGAATCCATATCAGTCCATAGACTTCTTTTAATAATTCCGATTTCGAAAAAGAATTGATAGTTTCTATCTCTACCCTATCTATTATCATTTCAACGATCAACTTCCCCCATAATGATATCTATACTACCTAATATCGTCATGATATCAGCCAATTTCATTTTTTTAACTAGTTGAGGAAGAATTTGCAAATTAATAAAACCGGGTGGACGAATTTTCCATCTCCAGGGGAAAAGACTATCATCTCCTACCAGATAAATTCCTAATTCACCTTTTGGAGCTTCCACTCTTACATAAAGCTCTTGCTTTGACAATTCAAAATTGGGCGAAGGTTTTTTACCAAGAAATCGATATTCAAAATCATTCCATTCGGAATTCTTTGTTTTCTTAAAGCGTCGGACTTCTAAATTCTCATAAGGGCCTCCAGGAATTTTCTCTACAGCCTGTTGAATAATTTTGATGGATTCCCTCATTTCACCCATTCGTACTAAATAGCGAGCTAATGAATCCCCTTCTTTTTGCCATTGGACTTTCCAATCGAATTGGTTGTAAGACTCATAAGGATCAACTTTACGAAGATCCCATTGTATTCCAGAAGCTCGTAACATCGGTCCCGATAAGCCCCAATTTACTGCTTCTTCTCCGCTAATAAAACCGACTCCTTCAACTCGTTCTAAAAAAACGGGATTCCGTGTAATAAGTTGTTGATATTCAACAACTCCTCGTAAAAAATAATCACAGAAATCTAAACATTTATCGACCCATCCATAAGGTAGATCGGCGGCTACCCCTCCGATGCGAAAGTAATTATGCATCATTCGCATACCTGTAGCAGCTTCAAATAGATCATATATCAATTCTCTCTCTCTAAAAATATAGAAAAAAGGGGTCTGTGCGCCTAGATCCGCCATAAAAGGTCCAAGCCATAACAAGTGAGAAGCTATACGGCTCAACTCTAACATAATTACCCTAATATAGCTGGCTCTTTGGGGTATTTGAATATTCTCCAAGAATTCTGGTGCATTTACCGTTATGGCTTCTGTAAACATAGTAGCTAAATAATCCCATCGTGTTACATAAGGTAAGTATTGTATAATAGTTCGGTTTTCCGCGATTTTTTCCATTCCTCTGTGTAAATAGCCTAATATGGGTTCACAATCAATAACATCTTCACCATCGAGAGTAACGATCAGTCGAAGAACACCATGCATTGATGGGTGCTGAGGGCCCATATTGACTATCATGAGATCTTTTCTTGTAAGCGGTAGACTCATATCCTTTCTTCCTTAATTCATTATTCCATGAAAATGGATTATTCCATGAATTCCTCAAAACGAGGCTCATCAAAATGAAAAATCTAAGACTACTATAAGACTACTAATAAAATAAGAAAAAAATTCGAACGATTAAATTACTTCTCCCGAATATCCAACTGACTGATTAATTTCTTATAACGTACTCTATTTTTCTTTGCCAAATAAGCCAGCAAACGTTGACGTTTTCCCAAAAGTCTTCGTAGACCTCTTTCCGATGAAAAATCTTTTTTGTGTAATTCCAAATGTGAAGCAAGTCTCCGTATCTTATTGGTGAAACTGAATACTTGAAATTCAACAGAACCCCTGTTTTCTTCTTTTTCTTCTTTAACCATAAATCCCAAAATTTTTCTACCTCCTTTCTTTTTCATGTATTTTTCTGATCAGGAAAAATAAAAAATTATGTCAGTTATTTTGAAGTTATTCTAATCTCGTACACACAAAAATTTGCAATTATTCATCCACTACTGGAATTTGGATTTATTTTATCGATGCAAATTGGATTTGGATAGAAGGGTACATTCTTTTATTTTAGATAGAAGAAACATTTCTTCTATCTAAAATAAAAGAATTTTGCTGATTTATTTATTGCTATATCCAATTTATGGAATTGATACACCATTTAATTGATATCGTTTAGCAAAATGAAACACAGCATATGCATCCATCTTTCGGCTCGAGAATTTCACGGGATAGAGATATGGTATAAGAAATAGGCTATTAAGTAACTCTAAATGAATTGTGGATACATCTGTATCCTTAACATACTGAAACGACTGCCATTATTCGTATCAAACCAATAGCGATTCATACAAGCTAAATCTTCTAATCAATGGTGGGCCAATAATGAATTTTTTTGCATATGTATTAAGACGCTTGGCCTGATTTCGAAATTGTCCAGAGTTTTTTATGTTGTTTTCATTGCAAAATGATGGACCTCCTTCCGTAACTTTCCAATTACGAGTACGAGAATTGAAAGACATGAAAATTCTCAATTCTCTACGGCGTCTAGGAGATAGATAGAATATTTTCAGGAACAAGAAAATCAGAAGAATCTTTCTCTCTATTCACTACCATTCCGCGTCTTCGACTTCTATTAGTTTCTTTTCTTCTTTAATGCAATAGCTATAGTTTGATATAGAATCCATTTCTCAAAGTAATGGAAACCATTCTCGTATAGGAAATGGTTCGAAAATCGCTATTCCATCTTTTAGGTATCGTGAAAAGTGATACCTGTGAAGATCGTGCATTTCAGTCACATTCAGATCCGCTTTTCGAGTCCATGATATAACCAAATTGGATGGATCTTCCACCCGTTTAGCTAAGAAAGAATAGATGCAGAGGTGGATAATAGATCGATATGAAGATCATGAGCTGCCCCATAATGAAACCGCCAGTAGTCGCGAATATCTCCTTCTTCCCTAATCCAAGATTGGAGAAAGAAGATCTAAGAGGGACCTATGGAGAATGTGGTCAGAAATCCATAATAGAGTCCGACCACAACGACCGAATTAATTATCCTCATCGAGAAACTTAGACTACTAAGTAGAAAAGGTAGAAAAGATTTGAAAATCATGGCATGGGTCTCCTTTTTTTCTTTCTTTAGAGTTTTCTATATGCACAATTTCTCGATGTTTCGATGAGAATTTCTTGACTTTCCATATATAGAAAGAGATAGACTATAAATGACATCTCTTATGTAAATAAGACCAAAGGGATGGATATTAAATGATAGGAAGTGCTAGGAAGTGAAATAGAATGAAATAGAGCCACTTTGGGCTTCCCTATGAAATGAGGCATGGAACGGAGTCACTACGAAGAAATTCCGGGAGTTACGAAAGAAGCTTCGGACTCATATTGTTCATGGGTTGAGAGCGGGAGTTGAACTCTAGGAGGTCGAATCTCCCCTTGTTCCTCAGTAGCTCAGTGGTAG